TCTATAAATTATACGTCCTTTGCTTGAATCATAACGACTTACTTCAATTTTTACCCTATCCCCCATCAGTATTCGTATAGAGCTAGACCGGATCTTTCCTGAAATATAGCCCAGGATGATGGTGTCATTCTCTAGGCGAACGCGGAACATTCCGTTGGGTAGGGCTTCCGTAACTAAACCCTCGAAAGTGACTTTTGCTTCTCTCGGGTTTTTTTTTTCTCTCCTATTTTTTTTTTCTGTCATATTTTTTTCTCTTCTTTTTTGATTTTTATTTTCCAAATAGGAAGTTCGAGATAGAATTCGGGTGCTATAGGCGGGGCCATTACCATATATAACATAAGACTTCTCCCCCAATTCTGTTTAGTCGAGCTTCTCGATCTGTCATTATACCTCGAGAAGTAGAAAGAATAGCAATTCCCATTCCGCCCAAAACCTTAGGAATTCCTTGATAGTTGGCATAAATTCGTAAGCCAGGTCGGCTAATACGCTTTAAAAAGGTTCTAGTTCTATATATTCCCTTTCTAGTCTTTCTCTTTTGATGTCGCAAAGTTGAAACCAAGAAATATCTGTTACTTTCCTGATGTTTCCGAACACTTTCAATAAAACCCTCTCGTAGAAGTATTTTAACAATGTTTTCGGTAATATTTGTAGATACTACTCGAACAGTTCCTTTTTTATTCATGTCTGCGTTTCTTATAGAGGTTAGTAAATCAGCAATAGTGTCCTTGCCCATAAGACTCTAATTCTAGGTTTCTCCTAATTTTTCTATAATCAACATGTTTTTCTTTTTTTTTTTATTTTAAAGCATATACGTGAGACACAATCTACTAATTTTTTCTTTGATCTATATCTCGTCTACTAGATATTTATAATACTTCAGGAGCTAAAGAAACTATTTTAGTAAAATTCAATTCTCTCAATTCTTCGGCAATCGCGCCAAAAACTCGAGTTCCTTTTGGATTTCCTTTTTGATCAATGATAACTGCTGCATTGTCATCATAGCGTATTATTATACCGTCTTCGCATTTGAATTCTTTAGATGTACGTACAATTACAGCTCGAATTACTTCGGATCTTTCTAGAGGCATTTGGGGCACTGCGTCTTTGATTACAGCAACAATAACATCACCAATACGAGCATATCGCTGATTACCAGCAGCTCCTATGACTCGAATACACATCAATTTTCGAGCCCCACTGTTATCTGCTACATTTAAAAGGGTCTGAGGTTGAATCATATTATTTGGATTTCAATTTGTTATTTCAATGCAAAAGTATGAAAGAAATATTGTCTTTCCATAAAGAAAAACCTGGGGTTTTTTATCTTCAATACTTCTTTTTGGGGTTCTATATCTCTAATCGAAGAAATTGACTTCGTATGGGCATTTTACTGGCAGCTATGGAGATAGCTGCTCTAGCTACAGTTTCGGATACTCCGCTCATTTCATAAAGTATTCGACCCGGTTTAACAACGGCTACCCAATATTCAGGGGATCCCTTTCCCGAGCCCATACGTGTTTCTGTGGGTCTTATTGTAACCGGTTTGTCGGGAAATATACGTACCCATATTTTTCCGCCACGACGTGCATATCGTGTCATTGCTCTTCGCCCTGCTTCTATTTGTCTCGCTGTGATCCAAGCGGGTTCAAGTACTTGAAGAGCATATCTACCAAAACAAATACGATTGCCTCGGCAGGATTTGCCCTTCATTCTTCCTCTATGTTGTTTACGAAATCTAGTTCTTTTGGGGTTATAGTCGATGGTTCTTTCTTAGTTCCATCTCTACTGCAAAACTGGACATGAGAGTTTCTTCTCATCCAGCTCCTCGCGAATGAAATAAGAAAGCGTGCTAATTTCTCTAATTCCATTATAATATTCTAAAATATTAGGGATATATACACATCAATCTATAATAGAAATAGAAAAGGTTAGGTTTTTTTATTTGGAATCTCTTTATTTTTATTCTTATTGGATCGTGTCTAATCCAATAAAGATTTCGCGGGCGAATGTTTACTCTTTCCTGTCTTATTTGTTAATTTATAACCTTACCAAATAAAGCAATTTTTTTGGTTTGTTCCGCCATCCCACCCAATGAAGTATTAGGATTCTTTTCAATAAAATCCTATCCAGTCATAGGTTTTTTCGTTCCCACAGCTTCTCCTTTAATGGTTAGGTTTGAATCCTGCAATGGAGCTTCCAAAAAATTTCTTTCCGAGTCAATTTTCTCAGTTTTATTAACCCGGGCTGCTCTTTTTTATTGCTTGAAATTTTTATTTATTGTTTCAAAGTTACGATTTCGAATTCTCTCTTTTTTTTCTTATTTTATTATATTGATGCTTTATCACATTGCCTTTTATGATGTAATTCATAGACCATACACATTGGAATCCTATATCTTTCTTATTATTTTTCCTTCTACCTATCATCCCTCCTTTTATCCACATCCCTTTAGTTTTGTTTCACAACCTAGAATCAGGTTTCTTTTTTAAAGAAAAAAATGCAGTTGCTACAACTATCTGATAGATCTACTCATTTATGATAGATGTATTTATTCACATAGTGACTGTTTCTTAGTTAGGATCTCGACAATACGAAGCAATAGGTCGGTTTTTAGTTAATTTTTTATAATTACTAAGTTTTTTTCTATTTTTAGTAGGGTTCAGCCAATTTTTTTTTGAATCTCCATTTTTGACCCTAAAGAAAAAAATAACGAGTCACACACTAAGCATAGCAATTATAATAAAAGATTTCTCAATTTTCATTAAATCTTATAGAAAGAGGTATAATTTCTTCTTTTTTTCAGGGATTTCGGGAAAAATAAGGCTCTTTTCTTTTTTATTCTATAACTGGGCAGAATGGGAGGACAAGGTTAGTTATTCTTCTTCTACGAATATCCAAATTTTTACACCTAATACTCCATAGATAGTTCGAATTGGATAGCAGCAATAATCAATTTTAGCGCGAATTGTTTGGAGGGGCAGTCTACCCTTTTTGATGCATTCGGCACGTGCAATTTCTTTCCCTGCTAGACGACCCGCAATTTTGATTTTTACTCCCTTTATATCTGCTTTTTTAGTTAATTCAATAGCTTTTTTCATTGCTTTTCGGAAAGAAACTCTATTTTTTAATTGGAAAGCTATATATTCTGCAAGAATATTAGGTTGTCTATAAGGTTCTTTAACTTTTTCAATAGCAATATTAAGTCTCTGGTTTACAGAATTAACTTCCTTTTGGAGATCTTTCTCTAATTCTTCGATTGCTCCTTTTTTCTTTAAAAAATTTGGGAATCCAATATGGATTATGACGTGGATTGTATCGATTTCTTTTTGAATTTCTATATGTGTAATTACTTCAGAACTTGAGTCTGATTCGATTTTTCTATTCGAGGCTTTTTTCCTATTCTTTTGTATATAGTTCCTGATACAATTCCGTATTTTTTTATCTTCCTGTAGACCTTCAGAATAATTTTTTGGCTTTGCGAACCAAAAGGAATGGTGATTTTGGGTTGTACCAAGTCTGAAACCGAGTGGATTTATTTTTTGTCCCATATTTTTCTATTCTATTTTTTTTTTTACTGGGAATCGAAATCTTAGATGGATCTAAAGATTATTTAGATTTCTTTACTATATTTAGTACAATTGTTATATGACACATGGTTTTTTTTATAGAATAACTACGTCCTCGAGCTCGAGGTCTAAATTTTTTCATAATAGTACTCCTACTAACTTCGGCTTTAGTGATGAATAAACTCGTTTTGTCGAAATCCCTATAATGAGTAGCATTTGCTGCTGCCGAATAAACCAACTTTAAGATGGGATCAGATGCTCGATAAGGCATGAGGTTCAGTATCATAATGGTTTCTTCGTAGTAACGCCAGCGAATCTCATCAAGAACTCTTTGTGCTTTGAAAACAGACATATGTATGTGTTTTTTTGCTTTGAAAACCCGTTCGAACTTAAGTAGACGATCGGTTGGAACTTTTCTTGCGAGTTTCCTTAGCCCGTTCTTCTTCTTCTTTATCCTAGGGGTATACTTTACCAATTTGAAACTTGTCATAAATAAGGTTATTACCCGCCTACCTTTACTTTATTTGAATCCTATAAATTGAAAATTTTGTTTATTCTGAATCTTTCTATTCTGAATTCAGTTAACGACGAGATTTAGTATCCTTTCTTGCACTCTCATAACTCGTGAAATGCCGAGTAGGCACGAATTCCCCCAATTTGCGACCTACCATAGGATTTGTTATGTAAATAGGTATATGTTCCTTTCCATTATGAATCGCGATTGTATGGCCAACCATTGCGGGTAGAATGCTAGATGCCCGGGACCACGTTACTATTGTTTCTTTCTCCTCCTTCATATTGACCTTTTCAATTTTTGCCAATAAATGACGAGCTACAAAAGGATTCGTTTTTTTTCGTGTCACAGCTGATTACTCCTTTTTTCATTTTAAAGAGTGGCATCCTATGTCCACTATCTCGATCGAGGTATGGGGGTCAGAATAAATAGAATAATGATGAATGGAAAAAAGAGAAAATCCTTTAGCTAGATAAGGGGCGGATGTAGCCAAGTGGATCAAGGCAGTGGATTGTGAATCCACCATGCGCGGGTTCAATTCCCGTCGTTCGCCCATCGCATTATTGCAAATTCCAAAAATGCAATTTTCCATATTCCTAGTTATGTATTTACTTACGGCGACGAAGAATAAAACTATCACTATATTTTTTCCTTTTCCTAGTTCTTCTTCCAAGCGCAGGATAACCCCAAGGGGTTGTGGGTTTTTTTCTACCAATGGGGGCTTTCCCTTCACCGCCCCCATGGGGGTGGTCCACAGGGTTCATAACTACCCCTCTTACTACGGGGCGTTTACCTAGCCAACACTTAGATCCGGCTCTACCCAAACTTTTTTGGTTCACCCCAACATTACCCACTTGTCCGACTGTTGCTAAGCAGTTTTGGGATACCAAACGGACCTCCCCAGATGGTAATCTTAAAGTGGCCGATTTACCCTCTTTTGCAATCAGTTTCGCTACAGCACCTGCTGCTCTAGCTAATTGCCCACCCCTTCCACGTGTGATTTCTATGTTATGTATGGCGGTGCCTAAGGGCATATCGGTTGAAGTAGATTCTTTTTTTTCTCAAAAAACCCCTTCCCAAACTGTACAAGCTTCTTCCAAAGCATACGGCTTTCTAGATGTATATGACGATCTCTAGACAGATGGATCTTATATGAATCGTATGATGAAGTACCACATGAGTGGATATATAGATAAGAAATCCAAATCTGCCGAATCGCTCATGTTATGATCTTCTACATCCTAGGTCTCCGCGTTCCGTCATCTGGCTTATGTTCTTCATGTAGCATTCAGATCGAATGACTCTATGAAATTACGTCGATACTTCCACATATTATGGGTAACGTAGGAGACATCCCTATTTTCACCCGGGGGTCTTAATTACCACTGCTTAGCTTTCAATTCGCCTCTGACCATCAAATTAAATGTGAATAACCCGTCCTCCTCTCTTTGAAACAAGGGGCGCTTCCGGTTCTGTGCGTGCTTCAAACAATTTTGTCTTCTCCATATTACCATATCTCTAGAGTCAATAATTTTCTATGAGGAACTACTGAACTCAATCACTTGCTGCCGTTACTCAACAGTTTTCTGTTGAGGTCTATCCCGTAGAGGTAGTCAAATTGGATCAGTGATCGATTTCTAGGTTTCGTCGTAAACCTAATTGGTTACTTCCAATTACGTAAATCAATAGTTCAAACCGCACTCAAAGGTAGGGCATTTCCCATTGATATAGGAACTTTTGTACCAGAAACAATAGTATCTCCAATTATAGCCCCTCTGGGATGTAAAATATATCTCTTCTCACCATCCCCATAGTGTATGAGACAAATGTATGCATTTCGATTAGGGTCGTATTCTATGGTTACGATTCTACCAGATATGTCTTTTTGATTCCGTCGAAAATCGATTTTACGGTATAGGCGCTTATGACCTCCCCCTCTATGCCTTGCGGTAATGATTCCTCTGGCATTACGACCTTTACCACAACGGTGCCGTCCATGGATCAATTTATTTCGTGGATTGGATTTCACTTGCCTGTCTACGGTTCCCTTGCGTGTGCTCGGGATAGGTGTTTTGTATAAATGTTTCGCCGTATTATTAAGTATTCTCCTTTAGTTCTTTTCTCTATCTAGAAGTGGAATAGAATAACCCGGTTGAAGGGTAATGATCATACGTCTGTAATGCATTGTATGTCCCAGAATAGGTCCCATTCTTCTACCCTTTCCGGGTAGTCGATGGCTATTCACAGCTACTACCTTAACACCAAAGAAGAGTTCGACCCAATGCTTTATTTCTGTCTTAGTGAATCCCGATTCGACATTAAAAGTATATTGATTCTTTCCCAATAAACGAAGACTCTTTTCTGTAAATACTGCGTATTTGATTCCATCCATAAATCGACTTTCCCTCCTATGCTCTGAGTTCCAGTATCGATAAGAATTCGAGTTCTTATTGTTCTTATGTTATGGTATGAATATACCATACCAATTCGTTATGTATGGATGATGGATGAGATTCCATGGATAGAGAGCCAGTTCCAATAGACTTATGGAACGTTCCCGTTCGCGTGCATCCAGCAGGAATTGAACCCGCAAATTTACCAATTATGAGTTGGGCGCTTTAACCATTCAGCCATGGATGCTTAACAGGGATCATCGTACATCGTAAATAACCAATTTTCATATAGAAAGACATATCATAGAAAAATGAAATCGAAAATATTCGGAGATGGCAAATATTCGGAGATGACTATGAAAACACCTCTCTGGATCCTCGAATTGAAAGAGAGATTGAGAGGGATCAAGAATCCTAATTCTCGCTATTTGGAATGGATCCAATTCTATTGAGTCTGACCCATAGTGATCATTTCTCTTTAGCAAAGAATGACCTTGGTTATCAAAGGATTGAACAACCGGGATCCATTTACTTATGATACCTAGTTGACATTGCTAACAAGGATCTAATGAATTATGAGTTTAATAGATCCTCTTTAGCAGAAAGACGTATATTCCTTGCTCATTATCAGACAATCATTTATTCCCAAACCTCGTGTGGGGCTAATCGTTTTCATTTACCATCTCATGGAAAACCCTTTTCGTTCTGCTTAGCCCTATCGGGTATTTTAGTGATAGGTTCTATAGGAACTGGACGATCCTATTTGGTCAAATACCTAACGAAAAATTCCTATTTTCCTTTCATTAAGGTACGAGGGCTTCTTATTCCACAAGAACGAAAGCACCTTTTCATTCTTTCATATACTAGGGGTTTTTACTTGGAAAAGACAATGTTCCATACTAAAGGATTCGGGTCCATAACCACGAGTTCCAGTGCACTAGATCTTGTAGCACTTAGCAACGAGGCCCTATCCATTAGTATTCCACATAAGAAATCCATTATAGAAACTAATACAATTAGATTAGCTCTTCATAGACAAACTTGGGGTTTGCGAGCCAAGATAAGACCGGCTCGGGATCATGGGACCCTTTTCTATCAGATAGGAGGGGATCTTGTACAAAATAGACTTCTAAGTAATAACCCCATAGATCCTATATCTATCTATATAAAGAGGCAATCGTGTCAGGAAGCGGGTTTTTCTTTGGCCAAACGGTACTTCGAACTTGGAACGAGCATGAAGAGATTAACGAGACTTCTTTCTCTTTTGAGTTTTTCTGGCGGACCGGTCGCGCAAGATCTTTGGTCTTCCCCCGGAACCGATGAAAAAGTGGGTCGCTTCTTATGGACTCGCTCAGAATGATTCTTCTCTATCTATAGTTCATGGCCTATTAGAAGTAGAAGGTGCTCTGGTGCAATCCTTACCGACAGAAAAAGATTGCAGTCGGGTTGATAATAATCGAGTGCCATTACTTCGTCGGTCCGAACCAAGGAATCCGTTAGAAATGTTTTGAAATGGATATTGTTCTCTCTTTGATTAGGGATTGCTATATGAAAAGAAGTGGAGTTTGAAAAAGGGAACGGAATGGTCAAACCGGAACTGCTAGAGGAACGAATTTTCAATAGCATAACTTGGGCTCCTAGAATATGGGGCCCTTGGGACAATCTATTTGATTGCAGGGACAGGTACGCTGAATATGACTGGGGATTTTCCTATGGGTATTGGAGCGGGTCCAAGCAGATTAAAGAGGATGAGTTGTCAGAAACTGCTATTTATTCGAATTATTTCTGGTATATTTATCATAAAAAGGAGGAGGTGCAAGAGACTGATTCGGACTTCTTGCAGAGTGGAACAATGCAGTACCAGACACGAGATATATCTTTCAAAGAGGAAGGCTTTTTTCGAATAAGCCAATTGATTTGGGACCCTTCGGATCCATTCTTTTTCCTATTCAAAGATCAGGCCTTTGTCTCTGTGTTTTCACGTCGAGAATTCTTTGCAGATGAAGATGAAGAGATGGCAAAGCGGCTTAGTACCAGTACCTGGAGAAAAAAGCCTCCTAAACATATGGCTAGCAACTGGTTCACCAGGAGTACGCAAGAAAGGCAAAAGCACTACGAATTATTGATTTAGGAATGGGAATGGGCTAGAACCCTGGGTTCTTCCTTATATAATTAATGGTCTTTTCATTCTAATACTCTATCCGAGAGTTCTCAGTATTTAGCAAAGCTGTTCCTATCTAACGGAAGGCTCCTGGATCAAATGACAAAGACATTGTTTGTGGAGAAAGAGGTGGCTTGGCTTTTCCCGGATGAAATGAAACATTTGATTTGTGTAACAGGAGAAAGATTTCCCACTCCTTAGCCGTAAAGATATGTGGCCATGAAAAAGGGAGGGGATTCAGTGGAGCAGGATTGGCCGGGCGGTAGAGTCGTGGAAACACTTGGTGATTCCTATTTTGGACCCTAGCTCCATGGAACAATATGCTACTGCGGAAACATGGAAGAATTGCAATCTTAGATCCCAACACTATGTATGGGATGATATGAACTGCCTAAATAAGAATTCTTGAGCGTCGAAGAACCTGAGTACTAACTACATCAAACAATTTGCATTAATGAAACTGTGTAAATCCACCGGATAATCAAAAATACGCATGTCTGATGAAATGGTTGTTGCTATCTGCTTCCATAACGAATCCTTGGTTTAACTGAATAAGTAAAGAAAATTGGCCCTTTCTCTTCGTCTCAGATCGATGGATCTTCTCGATTGGAAGATCTCCCATATGGATAATACACATTCCAGTTGACCGAGCCTAATGCTAATTGTTTTGTTCCGAAGCAAAGATATCCGCGGAGGCCGGTTCGTTCGTCCTATTCTGATATTCAGGACCTCTTGGTCCTGGATTCTCTTTCGGATAGGCCCTGAAAGGAGAAGAGAAGCTGAAATGCCAACGGACCTCTGTCTATTCTCTAATTCACCCGATCCGATAGTACCCGTTTTTGGAACGTCCAGTGCCAAAGTCACTGAATGGGTAAGTCACCAATCCAATCCCTTTGACAAATCGGGTGTCATATTAGATATCATATTCCATATATATAGAAATATCATAGAATAGACATATAGAATTTTTGGTTGGGAAATTCGAATGAATCATTGAGTGAAAAAGGAGCAAAGAATGACAAAAGATGAGACTCTACTAGTCTTCACTCTTGTGGTTTCCTCGGTTTCTGTTTTCTTATTCGGGATCTTGCTTTTCATGGTTCTCATCTCTGCAACTCGCGATTTTCGCGAGAGAACCAAATCCAAGTTGGTGAAGATCATGATTTGGGCTGGCATAGTAGTTATTACCTTTGCCATTGCGGTTCGAATCTATCCGATCTTTATCTTTTTGCTCAAAGAACAAATAAAACCCCTTGTTGAAGCCCTTTATGATAAGCTTCCCTGGATCTGGGAAGTTTCTCTTTCACGGTATTGGGATCGTTTGATCGATTTCCTTGATCGCTACTTATGGGCGTGCGCTCAAAGG